ATTAAATTTCTATTAAAAAAGTCAAGAAGATAAGAAGAATTCCCCCTGCTAAATTTAAAAAAACACCAAATATCATAAAAAAATTTAGTTTTTCTCTGAATACATTATTCAGATATAATTTTTTAGAAGAACCTAGAAAAACACAAAAATATAGACTTAAATAATAAAATAATCTTATTACCGAACCTAAAATTAATAAAATAAGGAAAGATCAAAAAATATTATTCATCCTTCTTACAATTACAATCCATTTAGAAATAAAACCTAGCAAGGGAGGTAAACCTCCCAATGATAGTAATATAATTATTAAACTACTTCTTATAGAGATTCTAAATTTTGTTAATATATTTAAATTTTTTATAATTCTTAAGTTTATATATCATAAATTTATAAAGATACACAAAGAAACTAAAATATATACTATAAAGTATATTTTTATTGCCCAAACTCTTTGACACAAAGCAAATATTATTCAGCCTAAATGCCCAATAGACGAGTAAGCAAGAATTGCTCGTACTTGAGTTTGATTTATTCCTCCAACTCCTCCTACAATTCTCGATCCTCTTGCGAAAACGCAAATTGTAAATATAAAATAGTATATTAAATTTAATTCAAATAAAGAATTAATTAATAAAATTGGAGCAACTTTTTGTCAAGTAGCTAATAGTATACAAGAAATCCAAGGTAATCCAGCTATTACTCTCGGCAGCCAATAATGAAATGGAAACATTCCCATTTTTATAATTAAGCCCCTTCTAATAATTAAAAGACTTACAAGAGAAAATTCTGTTTCTCTCACATTTTCCCATCTAAATAAAAGACTAAATCTTCTTAATCTTCCGAATAATAATAAACTAGAGCCTAGAGCTTGAATAATAAAGTATTTTACAGCTGATTCTCTTTCAGATATTCTTTTTTGATAAACTAAAATTGGTAAAAAACCAATTAAATTAATTTCTAATCCAGCTCAAATTCCCAACCAATGAGAAGAAGAAATTGAAAATAAAGTTCCAAAAATCATAGTGAAAATAAATAAAAATCCAAAGGGTAAACTTGAAAACATAAGAAAAAGGATGAGATTGAATCACCCAAAATAAAGTTAGCAGCCCTATTTTACTCCTAGTTTTTTCTCTATTGTGCTCATTCTAAGGATCCTTCATTTCATTCGTGAAATAAACCTACAAGTAAAATTACTAAAAAAATAAATGAACAAAGTATTATATTATATGAAAATCTTTTGCTTATCCTAACTAAAACAGGAAATAATAAAACAATTTCTACATCAAAAATTAGAAAAATAATGGCTAACAAAAAGAATCGTAAAGAAAAAGACAATCGAGCCGATTTAATTGGATCAAATCCACATTCAAAAGGAGAATTTTTTTCCCGATCCCTTAAGGTTCGTTTAGATAAAGCTCATCCCAACCCTATTACTACAATAGATAAAGCTAAGCCAATCACTCTTCTTAAAACAGTTCTTAACATTCTAGTATTAGAAATAAATATTATTACATATTAATCAACATCAATGATTTCCGTTCATCCGGCGTAATACTCAGTTAATTTTTATACTAAACAAGTAGTTTATTCTACAATCTCCTAATTAACAGATAGGTGCCTCTTATTTGGCTTTTGCTTATAATACAAAAAAGGACTTTCACCTCCAAGATATGGGTCGAAACCATATGCAAATTTCTCGCTTTTTGTATATATTGATCTAAAGATTTAATAATCTATTTCTTGAGTGCAAGTCAAATCTTTTTGTTTAAAGTATTAAATCCAACTATTCTTAGAGGCACATTAATTTTTGCCGTTTTTAGATTAAAAATCTAACACTTATATCTCAGTCATCTAGGATTTACTTTATGTATTTTGTTAAATTTATCCGCTTTAACATCCTCACCAATAAATAGTTAAGTAAAGAAATAATCAAACTACGTCTACAAAATGTCAGTATCAAGCAGCAGCTTCAAAACCAAAATGGTGACCTGTAGAAAAGTGCTGTAACCATACTCGGCCCAAACAAATAAGCAAAAAAGTTCTCCCAATTAATACATGTAATCCATGAAATCCCGTTGCTACAAAAAATGTAGATCCATAAGCTCCATCTGCAATCGTAAATGTGGCTTCTAAATATTCTATTCCTTGTAAAAAAGTGAAATATATACCAAGAATTACAGTTCCAGCTAATGCTTGAATTGTTCCTGGTCGATCTCCTTCTATTAACCTATGATGAGCTCACGTTACAGTTACACCAGAAGCAAGTAAAACCCCTGTATTTAACAAAGGAACTTCAAATGGATTTAAAGCAACAACTCCAGTAGGAGGTCAGCAAGATCCTAGTTCGATTCTTGGAGCTAATCTTCTGTGAAAATAAGCTCAGAAAAAAGCAAAGAAGAAACAGACTTCAGATACGATAAATAAAATTATACCTCATCGAAGACCTTTAGATACTTGTATTGTATGAAAACCTTGGAAGGTTGCTTCTCGGATAACATCTCGTCATCATTGAACTATTGTTATAGAAATTAAAATCAGCCCTAGAATCATAGTGATATATGAATAACCATGAAATCATCCTGCCAATCCGGAAGTTAAAAATAAAGCTCCTATTGAACCAGTTAAAGGTCATGGTCTAAATTCTACTAAATGAAAAGGATTCCGTCCCATTATCTTAGAGCGTACTCGCTTCCTTAGCATCTTCAGTGCTATGCTCTAAAATTATAAGCTACTAAAATTACCTTAAAGTAAAATATTTATTAATAATGTAAAAAAGAGTGAGAAAATTATTAATCTAATCAAGAAATTGAATGATTTTATTTGTATCGTTTGATTAATTTTTGAAACTGAACTTGATAATATTAGAGCTCCTTGACCTCCTATAATCTCTAATCATCCTTGATCAATAGATTTTATTAAATTTGTTCCTAATAGTATAGAAAAACGAGTTAAGGGTTGGGCTCTAATAGGAGCAAGGAATCACATAGTATTAAAAAAGTATTTTGTTATTCTTATCTTTTTAGGAAGGAAGTCTTCATCTCATAAAATTCTTGCGAAAAACAAACCTATAAGAATAACTAGGATAGTTAATATTTTGTAAAATATTGGAATGATAAATGGGCATGGGTTGAATTGTAAAAAGATGTTTTGTAGGAAAAATCCAGCTATAATTGCACATAGTCTAAGAGTAAAAGTAGCAAAATTGATATAATAATCTTTTTCATGTTTACTGTGAAGTGGTAAATTTTTTGCAGTTCCTCATAATGAACAAAAAGAAAGTCGTAAAGAATACGCAGCAGTTATTCCTGTAGCTAAAAAAATTAAAAATACTATTAGGAAATTTGTGGGTTCAAACAAAGAAATTTCTAAAATAAGGTCTTTTGAATAAAATCCACTTAAAAATGGTGCTCCACACAAAGAAAGGTTAGCAACATTTATACAAGTAATAGTTAAGGGGGCTTGGCTATAGATTATTCCTATAGAACGGATATCTTGTGTATTAGCTCTGTTATGAATAATAGCCCCGGCACAAAGAAAAAGTATGGCTTTAAAAAGAGCGTGAGTATATAAATGAAATAAGGCTAAGTAGGGTATTCCTATTCCTAAACTTATTATTATAACACCTAATTGGCTAAGTGTAGATAAAGCAATAATTTTTTTTAAATCGTTTTCATAATTAGCCCCGATTCCTGCCATTAGTAGGGTTAAAACAGAAATAAATAAAAGAGTTGGTTTGAAAAATGCACATGTTGATAAAAAAGGGAAAAAACGAATCAAAAGAAATACTCCGGCTGTCACTAAGGTTGAAGAATGGACTAAGGCGGAGACAGGAGTGGGTGCTGCTATAGCAGCAGGGAGTCATCTAGAAAACGGAATCTGAGCTCTTTTTGTTATTGCAGCAATTAAAATAGTTAATCCTACTAAAGTAGTTAGATAGAAATCAGATATAAATATAATAATTCAGTGGCCTTGTAATACCAGAATTCCAATAGCAATTAAGATTATAACATCTCCAATTCGGTTGGCTAAAATAGTTAATATACCAGCTCCTAAAGATTTTATATTTTGATAATAAATTACAAGAGCAAAAGAAACAATTCCTAATCCATCCCATCCTAAAAGAAGAGCCGGAAGACTTGGGATAAAAACTAACAGGTTTATTGATAAAACAAATAGTATTACTAATCAAGTAAATCGTTTTAAAAATGGGTCATGAGATATATACCTAGAAGAAAATATTATCACACAACCAGAAATTAAACAAACTACATTACTAAAACTTAATCTAATAGCATCTAAAATAATTATAAATCTTATATTACAAGAACTTATACTAAAAATGTTTCATTCAATTAGGAAAGATGTATTTTGTATTACAAAATAACAAGTTAAAGGAAAGATTATTGCCCTGTAAGAGAGTAAAAATAATGAACTAATTGAAGAAGATTTAAGTTTCAAAAACATAATTAAGTAAGAACAGTTCTTATCTCCGGTTCCACAGACTGGTATTTTAATCAATAAACTAACTTAATATAATTTTATATCCACATAAATACAATTTCCCTCTTTATAATTAAAGCATTAGCAGGTAATCAATGAAGAAAAAGTAGTGAATAACCTAAAGTTCTAAAGTTAGAAAAAGGTTTAGTATATTTAGGACTTCCTCCATGTTGACTGCAAGTAAATAAATATATTCTATATAAAGCTGCTAGAAATCTTATTAAGCTTAAAGAAAGTAAATAATAAGAAGAGCTAAAAATAACTGAGGGAAAAATTATGATTTCTCCCAGTAAATTAATTCTAGGAGGTGCAGCTATGTTTATAACAGAAAATATAAATCATCATAAGGTTAATAGAGGTATTAATATAAGTATTCCCTTAGCTAGAAATAATCTTCGCCTATGAACTTTTTCGTAAGTAAAGTTAGCAAGAGCAAATAAAGCAGAGGAACAAAAACCATGTGAAATTATTAATACTAAAGCTCCTCTTCATCCTCAAGAACTATTAGAAAAAGCTCCTGCTAGTATAAGGGATATGTGTCCAATAGATGAATATGCAATTAGAGATTTAAAATCAATCTGTCGAAAACAAATAATACTAGTCAAGACTCCTCCTCATAAAGCTAAAGAGAAAATTAAGGTTAAAGAATTTGAATAAAAGAAATTAAAATATTGATATATCCGTAAGATGCCATAACCTCCAAGCTTTAGAAGAATAGCTGCTAAGATTATGGAACCTGCTACAGGAGCTTCTACATGAGCTTTAGGAAGCCAAAGATGTACTGTAAATATTGGTAATTTTACTAATAAAGCAGTAAAGATTATGAATGTTATAAAATTTCATGTTCATTCTCAACTTGTATTAACAAGCTCTAAACGAAGTTCTGAAACCATTAGTATGCTTGAAGAAGAAATTTCTGTTATAGTTCATAAAATAATTAATAAAAGAGGCAAAGATGCTGCCACAGTATAAATTATTATATATATTCCGGCTTGTAGACGTTCAGGTTGATAACCTCATCCTAGAATTAGTATTAAAGTTGGAATAAGGGATGCCTCAAAGAAAAAATAGAAATGTATAATACTTCTTATAGAAAAAGCAATAATTAGAACTAAGATTAATAAAAAAAGAAAAACACAAAATAACATATTTCTATTTTCTTTAATTTTAACTCTCCTTTGTCTAGCAAGTATTATTATTAATCCAATTCACAACGTTAAAGAAATTAATAAGGATGATATTGAATCATGGGTAATATAAATATTAAATTGTTCATAGTTTCATGAAGAATTAAATAGGTGTAAAAAAGAAAGCAAGCTAAGTAATGATAAAGATCAAATCTTGTGGTACCAACCTCATGTTTTTGATCTTAATCCTATTGAAAATAGTGTTATTATAATAATTCTTAACATTTTTGAGAAGAAAATCTAGAAACGTAATCATTTCCTTGAGTCCGAATTATAGAAACTAAGATTGCTAAACCCAATCTTGCTTCGCAAGCTGCAAGAGTAATTAAAATTAAGGATATTTCACCATTAAAAGAAATATTATTTGCTAAAGAAAATATTATAATAAATAAATTTATAGTAGCTGCTTCTAGCCTTAATAGAATTCTTAACAAATGTTTATGTTGTAAAGAAAGAGCAGTCAATGCTATAATAAATCCTAATATACTAATTAAAGTTAAAGAAAATGTTCTCATAACATAAGTAATAGTAGCTCAAGAACAGAGCGTTAGTCTTGTAAATTAAAGGTTAAGTAAAATTACTTCTATTACTATATTTTAAAGTTGCCGAGTGAATCGAACACTCAAAGTTTGTTTTCAAGACAAACACTCCCCTGGATAACAACTATATACCTTAAAAATCTAAAATACTATCCCATAATATCTGAATTAATGGAGATATAATAAAATAGATAAAATAAAGAGCTGTAAATACTTGACCTACTTGTTCATAAGGTGCTTCTACAGGACACCTACCAATTCATGTTAAAATAAGAAAAATTCCAATGAATGCTCAAAATAAAATTTGATTTAAAGGATAAAAAGAAAAAGATCGAAATTTCCCAAGATGAGTTAAAGGTACAATAAATAAAATTACTACGGCAGCTACTAAGCCAATTACTCCTCCTAGTTTATTAGGAATAGAACGTAAAATAGCATAAGCAAAAAGGAAATACCATTCAGGTTGAATGTGGACTGGAGTTACTAAAGGATTAGCTGGAATAAAATTTTCAGGATCTGTTAAAAGTTGTGGGAAAAACAAGACTAAAAAAGTTAGTAAAGAAATTATAACTACAAAACCTACAACATCTTTAAAACTATAATATGAATGAAAAGGAACTTTATCACCATCCCTATTTACTCCTAATGGATTATTTGATCCTGTTTCATGAAGGAATAGTAAATGTAAAATAGTCATTCCTGCAATAGCAAAAGGAAGTAAAAAATGTAAAGCAAAGAAGCGAGTAAGAGTTGCATTATCAACAGCAAAACCACCTCAAACTCACTCTACTAGTATTTTCCCAAGATAAGGAACAGCAGACAATAAATTTGTAATTACAGTGGCACCTCAGAAAGACATTTGTCCTCAAGGAAGTACATAGCCTAAAAAAGCAGTTCCCATAGTTAAAAGAAGAAGAACAACACCAATATTTCAAGTATGTATATTTACATGAGATCCGTAATATATACCACGTCCAATATGAAAATAAATACAAATAAAAAATCAAGAACCTCCGTTAGCATGGATGGCTCGTAAGAGTCATCCATAACTTACGTCTCGACTAATATGAACTACAGAACTAAAAGCTAAATCAACATGAGCTGTGTAATGTATTGCAAGAAATAATCCAGTTAAAATCTGAACAACTAAACAGAGACCTAGTAAAGATCCAAAATTTCATCATACAGAAAGATTTAAAGGAGCTGGCAAGTCTACTATTACATTATTCACTAGTTTTAATACAGGATGAGATTTTCGTAATGGTCTACGCATGAAATTTAATTTACTTACTAAAAGGACGTAACGGGGCTTGTTGATAAAAGCAAATTTTTACTACTACTACCAAATTAGTTAATAAAATAACACCTAATCCAATTAAAATGGAGGTAGTGTGAGGAGATACTAATTGTCTACCATAAATTTTTAATGTTTTTGATTCTGAAAATATAGATGAGTAAGAAATCATTCTTAGGTCTGTAAATATATAAAAGTAAAAAATACCTGTTAGTAAAATAGATAAAAAGGAAAAAAGAACCATGGCTCCTATACCCCTAAATAGAACATTAGGAGATAAAGCAGATACATAAGCAAACATAACTAATAAACCTCCTACATAAATAAGAAAGAGGATGTATCCGTATCAAGAAGAAAGAAGTATTGCAGTTAATGTACACATAAAAAGAGTTGAAATTATAATAGATAAGCCTAACCTTAAAGGTTGAGTTATTAAGGGAAATATAAAGACCCTGGATCTAGTTAATGCTAAAAGAATTAGTCTTGTCATTGTCGAATTGTAGGATTATCTACCTAATCTTTAGCTTCCAATGCTAATATTTTTTTAAACTACAATTTCGTTAATAATATAACAAATATCTTAAAACATGAATTATTAATAAAAAAGAAAGTGAGGCAGGTAAGAAACTTTTTCAGGTTAAGCTTATTAGTAAATCATAACGGAACCGAGGATAACTACCACGTACTCAAATAAAAACAAAAGCAAAGAATAGAATCTTTAGTATAAATACAATATCTCTTTCAACAACAATTAAGGAAGGGCCTCCAAAGAATAGTAAAGCAGAAAGAAGTCTCATAATTAAAATATTAGCATATTCTGCTAAAAAAATTAAAGCGAAACCAGCAGATCCATATTCAATGTTAAAACCTGAAACAAGTTCAGATTCCCCTTCAGCAAAATCAAATGGAGCACGATTAGTTTCAGCAACACAAGTAACAAATCATATTAATGAAACTGGAAATATTAAAAAACTTAATCAAACATATTCTTGAGATTCTTTAATTTCAACAAAACTAAAAGTTCCTACTAAGAATAAAGGAAATAAGAGAACTAAAGCTATCCTAATCTCGTAAGAAATAGTTTGAGCGATTGCTCGAAGTCTTCCTAAAAGAGCATATTTAGAATTAGAAGCCCACCCAGCCAGTAGAGTTCCATATACATTTAGTCTTGAAACACATAAAAAAAATAAAATTCCCCATTTGAAATAACTCAAAGCATAAAGTCTAGGATAAAGTTGTCATAAAAGAAGGGCTAAGACAAAACTAAAAATTGGAGCCGCAAAATAAGGGGAATAATTTGCTATTGTTGGTTTAGCAATTTCTTTTGTCAAAAGTTTTGCAGCATCTGCAAGAGGTTGAGGAATTCCAGCTAATCCTACTTTATTTGGTCCTTTTCGAATCTGAATATAACTTAGTCCCTTTCGTTCTAAAAGAGTAAAAAAAGCAACCGCCAGTAATACACAAATATAAGTTAACAATGAAGAAATAATGGAAAGATACATTATAAAGAAAAGAACTATAAATCTTTATATTTAGGTCCTAAACCTAATGCATTTTTCTGCCATCTTTATAGTTATAAAAAAAAGAGTTTTCATCTTTATATTTAGGGCTTAAACCTAATGCACTTGTCTGCCATTTCTATTTATATATTTATTTTTTTATTATAAGTTATCTATAGTATATAAATGTTATTCTAAACTGGTCCTTTCGTACTAAGCTTAGTTTAATAATTAAAGATAGAAACTGACCTGGCTCACGCCGGTCTGAACTCAGATCATGTAGAATTTTAATGGTCGAACAGACCAACCCTTGAAGACTTCTGCATCTTACAGGATATTCTAGTCCAACATCGAGGTCACAAACCCTTTTTTCGATAAGAACTCTCAAAATGGATTATGCTGTTATCCCTACGGTAACTAATTCTTTTAATCACTAGGATAGTGGATCATTATTTATAAATCTTAATCTTTAAAAGAAGTTTTTTTTGTTCCTTAGTCGCCCCAACCAAAATTTTTTATAATTAAGAATATTAATAAATTTCTTTTATTTTATAAATAGATTTAAAGCTCGATAGGGTCTTCTTGTCTTTTAATTTTATTTAGGATTCTTCACCTAAAAAATAAATTCTAGAAATTTTTATAGAGACAGTATTACTCTTGTCAAACCATTCATACTAGCCCTCAATTATAGGGCAAATGATTATGCTACCTTTGCACGGTCAGGGTACCGCGGCCGTTAAATTATATATCACTGGGCAGGTCCGACTCCTTATTTTAGTTTTTCAAGGAGCCATGTTTTTGATAAACAGGCAGAGTAATTAATTTGCCGAGTTCCTTTATAAAAATTAATTTATTAAATTTAAATTTCCAATCTTAATTTTTATATAATTAAGTTGTATAATATTAAAATACTCATTTTAGCATTAATATTTACTATTTTTAGTTTTTAGTAATTTTCTTTTATATATTTACATATATTTATTTTTCTCTTAAAATTTAAATAAATTATAACAAATTTTAAAATTTTAGCTAGTCTCAAGCTTAAATTTAAAAAAAAGTTTTTATATGATTTTTTATATATATTTTTAAGCTTATTCCTAAAAATGTTTTAAGCTTCATAAATTAAACTGGATATATTTCAAGTTTATACTTATTAAGCCTAGATACTTCTATATCTTTAAAAGAAAACTAGCTATCACCTAATACGAATAAAATTTCATTTCTATTTTTGTTTTTAAACAAGTTTTTGCTACAACTAATTTTTGTATACTAAAATAAATAAACAAAAATAGCTCATTAGGTTTCGAGAACTTTTATATAAAATAAAATCTAGCTAAACCATGATACAAAAGGTACATGATAAAATCATTACTTTGTTATAAATAAAATTTCCTTTACAGTACTTAGAAGGTTATAATATAAATAAATTTTCAATCTCCTTTACGATATTAATAGATGTTTCTCAAAAATCTATATTAAAAATTAGATATAAACCGAACTTTAGTTTTAAAAATGACTTTCAAACAAAGTATATATTCAGTGTAAGTGAATTGCATTAATTTATGCTACATTTTTCATCCAGGGACAACTTCCATTACCCCTACTATGTTACGACTTATCTCATTTTTCAACGAGAGCGACGGGCGATGTGTGCACACTTCAGAGCCATATTCAGAAAATTTATATATAAATTCTTACTTTCAAGTCCTCCTTCATTAGAAGATTTAATCTTCTATTCCGTAGTTATGAATTTTAATTGTAACCCATCCTCTCCTTTTTATAAGCTGCACCTTGATCTGACGTTTAAGATTAATAATCTTTTTTGTCAACTTCTATATTTTTAAAAGTTGCCTGAACGACGACGGTATACAAACTGAAGACAAAAAAAGGTAAGGTATTACGTGGATTATCGATTATGAGACAGGTTCCCCTGAAAGGTATGAAGTACCGCCAAGCTCTTTGAGTTTTAAGTTTTTGGACTCGTAGTACTCAGGTAAATATTATAATATTGATTTATAATTTAGAATAGTAGGGCATCTAATCCTAGTTTATCCCTAAATTATCATAGCTTCAATATAATAAGTTTTAATTAAAATATTTTTTTATATTCAAATTTTACTTTTAAATAAAAAATCTTAAAACTTAAATTAATGTTATTTAACTATCTTTTTACCTATATTATATAACTTGATTTCTTGGTCTAACCGCGGATGCTGGCACCAAGTTGACCAAATCTTTTAGCTAATCTAAAGCAAGCTTTCGCTCCTTTATTAATGTTTGACACTGGTGTATAGTGATACGGCTTTAGAATCATCTTTAATCATAATGCTTTAAAAAACAAATAATTCTCAATTTTCTACTTAATATTATTTAATTTTTTAACCTCACTACTATCTAGAAAAACCATGTGTATTCCTTTGCTATTATTATATTTTAAAGTCAGAGCCAAGCTTTGATTATAATACTTAATAAATATGTTTTTTTAATCAAAGAGTTTTTAAAGAAATCATATTATCAATGAATAAAAAAAAAAGTTTCTAGGGTGTCTCCGCACGTTAGATTTTCGTTCTAAAGGGATAAAATTATATTATTAGAAATATATCTCTTGAGTATGTTATAGTACATTTGCCTTCCAAGTAAAAAGATTAATAAAATTTAAAAGAGATACGCAGTAAGTTACAAAGCGGTGTTAGGGCACGAAGAATTTTGATTTCTTAAGAGAGGGCCACACCCTCCTGGTAAGATTTTAAGTTAAAAAAACTGTAGGCCTTCAAAGCCTAAAATAAAAACAATATTTTAAATCTTGACCTACTATAGTTTATTAAAAACATTGAATTGCAAATTCAAAAATGAAATTAACATTCTAGTAAGTTTTGTTTGATGGCTGAGTATGCAAGCGATAGACTGTAGATCTATTAACGAAATTAAGTTTTCTCAACGAATAATGTAAAATAAGCTAAATAGAAAGCTGTTGGGTTCATACCCCAAAAATGAATTAAAATTCTTTTACAATTAATAGTATAAATTAGTTTTTTATGTCTAGATTAATGAGGGTGTTCATCAGAATATAAAGTAATTAATAAACAAAAAATATATGCTTGAATTATAGCAATACCAAATTCAAAAATAGTATAGAAAACTTGAATTAGAATCAATAAAACTGTAGGAAAAATACCAGGTAAGAAGAAACTAGCAGTTAGATAGTTACCAATCAATGTTAAAACAATGTGCCCAGCTCTTATATTCGCTGTTAATCGAACAGATAATGTAATAGGGCGAACTATGATTCTAACTGTCTCAATAATAACTAAAAATGGGTTTAAAGCAGCTGGTGCTCCCATTGGTAATAATCCTGCAACAACAGATCTAGGATTAAAAAAAATAGCAGACACAATAAGAGAGAGCCATAAAGGTAATCCTAAAGATAAAGACACAGCTAAATGACTAGTAGGACTAAATACATAAGGAACTAAACCTCTTAAATTTACAAAAATCAGAAATAAAAATAAACCTCTAACTACATTTAAGAATCCTCCTAAATTTATTCCGAAAGATCGAAAAATTTGAGACGAACCTGTGTCTTTAAAAGTATTGATAAAAGCAGATCAATTAGGAAGAGCAACTCAGTAGTTAGAGCTAAAAATTAAAATAACAATTAAGGAAAATCCTCATATTAAAAAATACATAGATATGAAAACTTGATTTCTATCATCAAAAGAAGAAAAAATATCAACTAGCATTCTTATCAATTTCATTTATTTTCTTTAACAGTAAGAGTACTAGATACTTTAGCTGAGAAGAAAATCTTTTTAGATCATCAAATTAAAATAGAAACTACAAGAACTGCAGCTCAAAATAATACAAAAAGAAAAATTCAGTTTAAAGGGGAGAGTTGAGGCATGTAAGAAATACTAAACCTTATTAGTAACATAAAACCGACAATTTTATATTATATTTTAACTAATTTCTTATAATTTTATTCAGAGACATGAACTACTCATTCTATAAAATTTTCTAATGGAATAGCTTCTACCACAATCGGTATAAAAGAATGATTTGCCCCACAAATCTCAGAACATTGACCGTAAAATACACCAGGGTACTTAATATAAAAACTAAGTTGATTTAATCGTCCTGGAACTGCATCAGCTTTTACTCCTAATGAAGGAACTGTTCACGAATGAATTACATCTGCAGAAGTAACAAGAACTCGAATATCAGTCTGAGTAGGTAAAACAATTCGGTGATCTACTTCTAATAAACGAAAGTCACCTCTTTCTAACTCGTTAGTTGGAATTATATATGAATCAAATTCAATATTTAAAAAATCAGAATATTCATAGCTTCAATATCATTGATGCCCAATTCTTTTTAGTGTCAATCCACAATCTCCTACTTCATCTAAAAGATATAATAATCGTAGAGAAGGGAGAGCTAAAAAAACTAAAATAATAGCAGGAATAATAGTTCAAATAGTTTCAATTTCTTGCCCTTCGACAAGAGAACGACAAGTAAGTTTATTAGTTATTAAAGAAACAGCAGCATATCCTACTAAACTAATAATTATTACTAAAATTATTATAGCATGATCATGAAAAAAAATTAATTCTTCCATTAAAGGAGATGCAGCATCTTGAAATCCTAGTTGGCCTCATAGACTCATATCTTATTATATATAAATTAATTAATAACTAACGCTCCAGTTTCTGGGGCATTATGGAAATCTCTTGGTAAAATATTATCTCATTCTAAAGCAGTTCTTAAATGAGTTCTTCAAATTACTCTTCGTTGTGATACTAGAGCTTCTCACACAATTACTATAAAGTATAAAACGGCAATAAAAGAAATTATTGAACCAATTGAAGAAACTACATTTCATTTAGTATAACAATCTGGATAATCTGAATATCGACGTGGCATTCCTCTTAAACCTAAGAAATGTTGAGGAAAAAATGTTACATTTACCCCAATAAATATGATATAAAAATGTGCTTTTGTTCATCGTGAGTGTAAGGTAACTCCTCTTAATAAAGGAAATCAATAAGTAAAAGCACCAAATAAAGCAAAAACAGCTCCTATTGATAATACATAATGAAAATGAGCTACTACATAATACGTATCATGCATCATAATATCTAAAGATGAATTAGACAACACAATTCCTGTTAATCCTCCAACTGTAAACAAAAAAATAAATCCTAAAGCTCATAATATAGGAGTTTCATATTTAATTTTAGCCCCATGAATAGTAGCAAGTCATCTGAATACTTTAATTCCAGTAGGAACAGCAATAATTATTGTAGCTGCTGTAAAGTATGCACGTGTATCTACATCTATTCCTACTGTAAATATGTGATGAGCCCACACAATAAATCCTAAAACACCAATTGCTAGTATAGCATAAATCATTCCTAAAGTACCAAAAGTCTCTTTTTTAGCTGAATAATGACTCACAATGTGAGAAATTATTCCAAAACCAGGTAAAATTAAAATATATACTTCTGGGTGTCCAAAAAATCAAAATAGGTGTTGATATAAAATAGGATCACCACCACCAGCTGGATCAAAAAAAGCAGTATTAAAATTACGATCAGTTAAAAGTATAGTAATAGCTCCAGCTAATACCGGTAATGATAAAAGCAATAAAATAGCTGTAATTTTAACAGATCAAACAAATAAAGGTAATCGTTCAAATTGTATTCCACGTCATCGCATATTAATAATAGTAGTAATAAAATTTACAGCACCTAAAATTGATGATACACCGGCTAAATGGAGTGAAAAAATTGCTAAATCCACCGAACCACCAGCATGAGCTAAATTCCCAGATAGTGGAGGATAAACCGTTCATCCAGTCCCTACACCACTCTCTACAGCCGCTGAAGAAAGTAATAATAATAAAGCTGGAGGTAATAATCAAAAACTTATATTATTTAAACGAGGAAAAGCTATATCAGGAGCTCCTAGCATTAACGGAACCAATCAATTACCAAAGCCACCAATTATTATAGGTATAACAAGAAAAAAAATTATTACAAAAGCATGAGCTGTAACAATTACATTATAAAGCTGATCATCTCCAAGTAAAGCTCCTGGTTGGCCTAATTCTGCTCGAATAAGCAAACTAAGTGCAGTCCCGACCAATCCAGATCACATTCCAAATAAAATGTATAAAGTACCAATGTCTTTATGATTTGTTGAAAATAGTCAACGCAT